AATGCATTTCCATACTATTCAATTTCCTAAGTATAAGTAGGAAATTAATTCAAGATTGATTAAGCGAAATAGATAAAGACTAGATTTTATCTATTTCACTTAATGATACTAGATCTTACGGAGCCTGCTTATGCACAACACGATTCGAATCTGATCATAGAAAAGATTCCCTTCAAGCGAAACAGCCTATAGGGTTACATCATGGTTGGAACAAAGACACATTTGGTTGGCAATTACATACAATGTGGCAGACAGATATCTACACAGACCAATCAATAGGTCAAGTCACACACTCCCATAATCTAATTATCTTGTCGAAAAATTCCCCTCAACTTGACAATATTATTGATTTTTTATTTCACAAAAATCAGTTGAAGAGAAATATCCAAATCTATGTGTTATTATTTTCAATAACCCATAGTTATAGCAATAAAATTCAATGAGTCCTCCTATAAACTGATTGATTACAAATAAGAATTCTATATCTTCTTTATAAAGGACCCGAAATTCCTTGTTTACGTATCATTGGAAAGTGCATTAACATAAATACAGCAGTAAGAAGCGGCAATACAAAAGTATGTAAACTATAAAAGCGGGTCAAGGTGGATTGCCCCACACTAGCACTTCCACGCAATAATTCTACCAAAGGGGATCCTATTACAGGAATAGCCTCAGGTACACCTGTTACAATTTTTACCGCCCAATAACCAATTTGGTCCCAAGGTAAAGAATAACCTGTCACACCAAAGGATGCGGTCAATACTCCCAGAACCACACCTGTAACCCAAGTTAATTCGCGGGGTTTTTTAAATCCACCAGTGAGATATACACGAAAAACGTGTAGAATCATCATTAGAACCATCATACTCGCTGACCATCGATGAACTGATCGGATTAACCAACCAAAGTTAACTTCTGTCATTATGTATTGAACAGACGAAAAAGCTTCGGTAACGGTCGGCCGATAGTAAAAAGTCATAGCAAACCCTGTAGCTACTTGGACTAAAAAACAAGTAAGGGTAATCCCCCCTAAACAATAAAATATATTAACATGGGGCGGAACATATTTACTAGTTATATCATCCGCAATCGCTTGAATCTCGAGACGTTCTTCGAACCAATCATATACTTTATTGAGATAGGCGAGAATTCCCCTCGCAGAACTGTATATGAGATTTTCCCCTCGTACAGCTCAAGCAAAACCACCCAAATAAACAAAATAATAGTCAGATTTCGAAGTCAGATTTCGATATCGAATAAAAAGTTTGAAGCTTATTAATCTTCGATTCAACCTTCTCTAAATCTATGAAAGAAAAAAGTTGAGACCTATTCTTTGTGGTGATAATACTAAACTATCAAGTCGGCTCAATCGTCTTTATGTTGATTTTTAGGGGCCTCTTGAATCTTCTATTTACCCATTTTTTTCTTCAATTCATTTTTTTTTGTTTCTAATGTGTCTTTTTTTACTTTATTGATTATTGATTGTATTGTTGAATTGATAGTAATTTTCTTGTTAAGACCCTATGAACCAATTTAAAACCTCAGATTCAGATTAAAACCGCGATGATTACATTCCATAAAAAATAATAAACTACGCCAAAGATTCTCTGAGTAAGAACAAACGGCTCATCACATATTCCATGAATTATACAAAATGACTTAAAAAAAATTTCCAAACCAAACAGTTTGACATTCTTTTTGGAGTCCGGGCACGAGGTCGAATAATAAAGTATGAATCATAGTTCAAATAGTTCTTAATCGAGTTTATTTTATATAGTTCGTGTTCCAGATACTCAACAAAATATCCGACGAAGTAGAACCATCTATATAAAGGTGACAGACCTATTCTCTGTACTATCAATAGAATCCATTCTAACAAGTCACACACTCATATTCCGGAAATACAGAAAGAACTAAATTCCACGATCGAACTACCAATACCAAAATCGAAGAAATAAAAAATCGGCGTTCTAACTAAATGATTTTTTATTCAAAAGTTAGGAATTTTCAGATTTAATTCAGTGAAATGCCATCCAATAAAACGGACGAATTATAAATCTCTAAAATAATAGATAGAAATACTGCAAATAGAGACATTACGACACCCATCAACGGAGTCGTCCCCCATCCCGGAGCTACTTTACCATATTCCGAATTTAATGGTTTTAATAAACCCCCTGCATTAGTTCGTCTTGAGTTCAATCTAGAACTGTTCTCACCAGTTTGTGTAGCCATACATAAAATCCTATTGTATTCAGTGAGATCTGTTGACTTTGTATACCATTCCATTGTAAATAAACGATCTTATGAGAAATCTGTTGAGGGCTTGAAATTATATATGGAAACAGCAACCCTAGTTGCCATCTTTCTATCTGGTTTACTTGTAAGTTTTACGGGGTACGCCTTATATACCGCTTTTGGGCAACCTTCTGAACAACTAAGAGATCCATTCGAGGAACACGGGGACTAGTTGAAGTCATGAGCCTCCTTTGCGGAGGCTCATGACTTCAATCGAGATAATCAAAAATCATTTAATCTTTTTAGTTGGAACTTTAGGTGGTTCTCGAAAAAAGATAGCGAAAAAAATTATCCCTAGAGTCGAGACTAAAAGAAATGTATAAACCAATGCTTCCATAGATTCAATCGTGATTTGCAATTATAGCTTCCCTATCTGTTTGTTTTTGCTTTTTTTGTTGGGAATTTTTCATAGAATACCGGAGTGAATTTGAATCACCACCTTTTGACTCGTTCTCCTTGAAGATTCTTTCCCCCGACAAAAAAAGAGAGGGGAAAGATAGAAAAGAGGTCTTGTATTAGACTCCCTGCCTTATTGTAGTTGGATCCCCAACTTTTTGGAATGCTCCAAACTCTACTTGAACATCCAAATCGGGGTCAATACCAGCAAAAACATCTCGGAACAGTGTTCTCGCACCATGCCAAATGTGTCCGAAGAAGAAGAGCAAAGCAAATGAAGCATGCCCAAAAGTAAACCAACCCCTTGGACTGCTACGAAAAACACCATCAGATTTCAAAGTCGCACGATCTAATTCAAAAATTTCACCCAATTGAGCGCGTCTAGCATATTTTTTCACAGTAGCCGGATCGCTATAACTGATTCCATTGAGTTCGCCGCCGTAGAACTCAACGGTTACACCTACCTGTTCAACACTATACTTCGATTCTGCCCTTCTAAAAGGAACATCGGCTCTAACAATTCCGTCGCCGTCTACTAAAACCACCGGAAATGTTTCAAAAAAAGTAGGCATACGACGTACAAAAAGCTCACGCCCTTCTTTATCTCTAAAAATAGGATGGCCCAACCATCCAACCGCTATTCCATCTCCGCTATCCATGGATCCTGCCCTGAATAATCCTCCTTTTGCCGGATTATTACCGATATAATCATAAAAAGCTAATTTTTCAGGAATTTTAGACCAGGCTTCTGATAAACTTTGATTTTCGGCTAGTCCGCCACTAACTCTTCGATATATCTCTTGCTGAAAGTAACCCTGATCCCATTGATAACGAGTAGGCCCAAATAATTCGATGGGTGTAGTTGCTGAACCATACCACATAGTTCCAGCAACAACAAAAGCTGCAAAAAAAACAGCCGCGATACTACTGGAGAGTACGGTTTCTATATTTCCCATACGCAATCCTTTGTATAGACGTTGTGGCGGTCGTACACTAAGATGAAATAGACCTGCTAATATGCCCAATGTACCTGCTGCAATATGATGAGAAGCTATTCCCCCCGGAACAAAAGGATCAAAACCCTCCACACCCCACGACGGACTTACAGGTTGCACTTTTCCCGTTAGTCCATAAGGATCGGACACCCATATTCCAGGGCCGTACAAGCCTGTTACATGAAATGCACCAAAACCAAAGCAAGCCGCGCCGGCGAGAAATAAATGAATTCCGAAGATCTTGGGCAAATCCAAAGCGGGTTTTCCTGTACGTTCATCACGAAAGAGTTCTAGATCCCAATAGACCCAATGCCAGATAGATGCCAAAAAGCATAAGCCAGAAAACACAATATGAGCTCCAGCTACACCTTCGTAACTCCAAATCCCAGGATTCGTTACAGCCCCTCCTGTGATACTCCAACCTCCCCACGAATTTGTTATTCCTAAACGAGTCATGAAGGGTATAACGAACATACCCTGTCTCCACATTGGATCAAGAACAGGATCAGAAGGATCAAAAACTGCTAATTCATACAAAGCCATCGAGCCCGCCCAACCAGCAACTAGAGCGGTATGCATTATATGAACAGCAAGTAACCGGCCGGGATCATTCAATACAACGGTATGAACACGATACCAAGGCAAACCCATGAAAAATACCCCTTTCTCAAAAAAATAGACACTACGTAACTTTATTGCATTGGGAAAGACTAGGCTATGACTATCTTACAGATCTTTCTTGTTCAGTGGATTATTTCCTAGTATTTTTCTATTTTATTGGTAGGAATTAAGAGAAGCAAATTTATTCTATACTCGATAAGTACCAATGCGCAATGGGCGATTGAGACCTTTTTATATGAATAAATGCGTCCATATTTATTTATTAGTAGAAGGACTTATTCGTAGAAATTTGAATTTTTTTTTTTTCAAATATTGTCTCTATAAGATTGATTTTATCCATAGGGTATAACAATTTTGAAAAAAAAAAAAAATAATATTATTACGTTTCCGCATTAAAGTGAAATAAAATAGAGTATTTAGTTCTTTTTTCTTTTAATTCATGCCTATTGGTGTTCCAAAAGTACCTTTCCGAATTCCTGGAGAGGAGGATGCAACTTGGGTTGACGTATAGTGCGACTTGTGAGATATATTGGGTCACATGGGATTTCCCCGTTCTCTCCCCCGATCGAGATATCCCCCGTTTCGACCAAGAAAATACAAAAATGGAATTATTAATAATAGGAGCACGAATTGTAATTAGATACATTGATTGTATTGGTTGGGGAAATTCATTCATAGTACTTAAAAAAATTTATGGTTGGCTTTGATTGACTTCAAAAAATGAAGTATCCAGACTCTGTTTAAAAAAACCCAATTGGTAATATATCTGTGTATCCTAAAAAATTCCTGTTTGTTATTTGTAAAGTGATAACAAAAAAATGGCGATGAGAAGATTTGTCCTATATATGCAAATCCAAATCGGGCGGATCTTTACCCAGAGTAGAGCATAAACCTAAAAAGATGAAGAGGTCCATTCAGGAACAAGACAATGCCATCGTGCCTTGGATTAAATCACGATAAGCTAAAACAATACATCAATAAGAAGATAATTCAATAAGTTTATTGACTTTTTTCTATTATAAGGACAAAAAAGAAGTCAAAATTCTTCTTTATTGAAAAATCGAATAAAAAAAACGCTCTTTTGTTAGAACCGGATATGAAAAAAAAAAAATAGGAAAAACTAAAGAGGTCTGGAAAGGATACATTGAGTTTTTTAACAAATTTTTTTGAACCGTATGCATTAAAAGGTGCGTGTACGGCTCTTAAGGGATACAATTATTTTACCCTAGTCAACCGACTTTATCACGAAAGATTACTTTTTTTAGGCCAAGAAGTTGATAGCGAGATTTCGAATCAACTTCTTGGCCTTATGATATATCTCAGTCTCGAGGATAATACCAAAAATCTGTATTTATTTATAAACTCTCCCGGCGGATGGGTCGTACCCGGAATAGCTATTTATGACACTATGCAGTTTGTGCGACCAGAGGTCCATACAATATGCATGGGATTGGCCGCATCCATGGGCTCTTTTATCCTGGCTGGGGGAGAAATTACCAAACGTCTAGCATTCCCTCACGCTTGGCGCCTATGAGGTTTTTTAATTGAGAGAAAAAATAAAACCTATGCCTTCGCCATATCAATATTAAGTAATAATAGCATGGCACTTCGAATTCGATATGCAAAAAATTTTCTTTTGAATTTGTTGCAAAAGATTCTATTAGATATCGAGAGAGTGGTATGAAATAAAATGTATTTCTGATTTTATCTTATTGATCGGGAATCCAAATCAGCGTCACAAACTTTTTTGTTTTCACACCAAAAGGCTCTTAACAATATTTATGTTACAAAAAGGTCTAAAAAAAAGAGTATGAAAGAAAAAGATTTTTCGTTCGATCAAAAAGAAACTTTGGGATTGCTGAATCAAAGAGAAAAGAATCGATTTAATTTTTAAAAAGTGAAAAATATAAAGCAACGGAACCACCATAGGATTTTTTAAATACTTCGAAAGTAAGGGTGGCAATTTGAGCATTTATCCAGCTCGTGCTAATAGATTTTTTTATCTTTCGTGAATGGAATGTAAGGTTCAATTGTAGAGCCGTATGCAATGCTAAAAATATGATGCCCGTACGGTTTTGTTTAATTCTACCCCCCTGTCTGATTATTTTCTTCTTTATCTGTCTTTTCTGGTTATTTCATCACATCAGATACAGAATCCTTCTATGATCAGGGTAATGATTCATCAACCTGCTAGTTCTTTTTATGAGGCGCAAACGGGAGAATTTATCCTGGAAGCGGAAGAATTGCTGAAACTACGCGAAATCCTCACAAGGGTTTATGTCCAAAGAACGGGAAAACCCCTATGGGTTGTATCTGAAGATATGGAAAGAGACGTTTTTATGTCAGCAAACGAAGCACAGGCTTATGGAATTGTTGATCTTGTAGCAATTGAATGATAAAAAATAAAACAACCGAGTAAATAGAAAAAAAACTCATAACCTCCGGTTAGGATTAATCTAAACCAGCCCATTATGTATATAATTCAACATGCCAACCATTAAACAACTTATTAGAAATACAAGACAGCCAATTCGAAATGTCACAAAATCCCCCGCTCTTCGGGGATGTCCTCAGCGCCGAGGAACATGTACTAGGGTGTATGTGCGACTCGTTTCGATCATAAGCTGGCACAAAAAAAGCAAGAAAACTGCTTTCCGATCGGAATATTCGACGTTAGTGAATAGTCTAAATGGGAAGAACGAATCCCGTTCGCTATACTAAAAACTAAAAAAAAAAAGATTGATCTAATGTCTATAAAGCTTATGGTTTCAGCTGAATTTAAGATAATAAGCAAATCTCCATTGGTAGAAAAAGGTTATCCATTAAGCGGACGAAAGTTTATTGAAAACATGAAAATGAAGTTTTCACTAGGTCAAGAAAAAAAAACGGACTACGAGGGTCAGTCGTCCGGCTAATTTTCATCATTAAATACCGTTACTGTACGGACGTGTCTCGTTGTGAAAGATCTGTTACTGGATAATTAATGGGTAGAGCCACAGAGTGTAGTGTGAACTATACAAGTCACCGATAACATTGATTAAATATTGATTAAATGAAGGAAAGGCTCCGGTGTATAGAGAAGACCTCAACGTTTACGAAGTAACCATAGAAACGATGGAATCCACTATTTCTTTAGCCATTAAATTTCTATTTACTTTAGTTTTGTTATTGACTTATATTTTTGACACCTAGCAAAACACAATTTCTTTTTTATTTCGTATTGCGCAATAAAATACCTAAAAAATCGTGGTTGGGAAGGTTATAGTAGCCAAAGCCATCGGAATTTTTATTTTATACATTGGAAAAACGTTTGGTTATTTGGTTATTTATAGACCAGAATAATAACTGAAAGAAAAGAAATAAATTAGTTATTATTAGTTATTGTCAAAGTTTTATTTATTCAATGACCAGGATTAAACGCGCATATATAGCTCGAAGACGTAGAACAAAAATGCATTTATTTGCATCAAGTTTTCGAGGAGCTCATTCAAGACTTACTCGAACTATTATTCAACAGAAAATAAGAGCTTTGGTTTCATCTCATAGGGATAGGGAAAAGCAAAAGAGAAATTTTCGTCGTTTGTGGATCACTCGTATAAACGCAGTAATTCGAGAAAGGGGAGTATTATATAGTTATAATAAATTACTACATGATCTATATAAAAGTAAGTTGCTTCTTAATCGTAAAATACTGTCCCAAATAGCTATATCAAATAGGAATTGTCTTTATATGATTTCCAACGAAATAAAAAAAACGGAAGTAAATTGTAAAGAATACGCCGAACTCGTTTAAATGGAGTTCCCGGAGAAGGAACTCCGGGAAGATCGAGTCAAAATTTATATGAAAAAATATGTTAAAGTAGGCAAAATGACTGACCGCATTGAAGAAAAAAATCTTTTTTGGCGATTCGTTTTTTTATTACGACGGCAACTTCCGAATTCTTGGATTGGTCTTTTGTTTGACCAATCCACATTTGAGTTTGGATTGGACTTCTGATTCAAGTGAACAAAGAATAGGTCTATTTTTTCTTATTTCTGATTAGAAGACCTGTAGTAGTTCTAGCGGTCGACTCGGTTTTTTCAAACTGTTTCTCATTATTGAGAAAGGGTAACAAAGATAAAATACGAGCTTGTTTTATAGCAATAGTAATTAATCGTTGTTGTTTCAAGGTCAATCTATTAACCCGTCTAGATAATATTTTTCCTTGTTCACTAATAAATCGACTAATTAAACTCATGTTTCTATAATCAATTCGATCCCCCGATTGAATCGGGGGCAAACGCCTACGAAAAGATCGCTTGGATTTAAGAAAAAGTCGTTTGGGTTTATCCATGGTTTTTTGTTTAGTTTATTTATAATCCCTAAAATCCTATTTCGGAATTCTCATTTTACACTACAAATAGGATTTTATTTCAATATGTTCTATATTGAAATATGTTCTATATAATGGAATTTTTCCATGTTAAGGATAAGACATACTAGATTCGATCTATTTCTTTATTTCCCCATGAATTATATGTTTGTAACAATAGGGACAGAATTTTCTTAATTCTAATCGATTGGGCGTATTATGTCGGTTCTTTTGAGTAATATATCGGGAAATACCCGCTGATACCTTCTTAGGACCGTTTCGGATACAACCGGTACATTCCAAAATTACTGTTACTCGGGCATCTTTTTTTTTAGCCATGAAAAACCTTTGAATTTTTGATTTACTCAATCCGTCTGATTCGAAACGAAGAAAAAAATCAACTAACTAAAAATATAACTCTAAAAAAATTTTAAAAATAAAAGTGGTAAAAAAAGCCGTAGGACATAGTGTAGTAAAAAAAAAAAGGAAATAAAAAAAGGAAGAAATAAAAAAATAAACAATGATTTCGAAACTCTATTTCAACGCGACAAGCGGTATTTGAGTTAAAGATCTTCTAGTCTTGACCTAGATCTTCGTTTTCCTACACTACCCCGACGCTAGTACTATATCAGTTAGTTAATTGAATTGGAACCTGAGTCTAGCAGACGTTGGATCCACTTTTCTCTTTTTTTATTCTAAAAAAAGGGGAAAAAAGAGAAAAGTGGAGAGGATTAATTAGAGATATAATCAAATATCTCTAATCTTCTTCATTGCTTTCAATATCAATAACTAGAATGAAAAAAAGGGAAATGTCAACGCATCCGGGAAAAAACGATTAATCTCTATCAATAGCCCGGCTAACAACCCGAACCATAGCGTACTTAGTACTGGGGCCACGGAGAGATATGTTTTTAGGTCTCGCATCGAAAAACCTCCTTTTTTACGTATTGTAATACATAAAGAAAACGTATATATGATCAGATGCATATGTACTTAAGAGTCACCTAAAGTTAGACACGGAAGACCGAATGAAATGTACAATGATCCATAATTGTTTTTCTTATTAGTATATTTTTTCTTATTAGTATATTTAAATAAAACTAAAAAGATTAACCGGGTCAAAAATTTTTCTTTATCAATCCTTTATCAATCGAGTAAATAGGAATGTGGAAAACAAGACAGGAATTTTCTACAATGACACTGTAGACCGATTAAAGGGATGTGGCGCAGCTTGGTAGCGCGTTTGTTTTGGGTACAAAATGTCACGGGTTCAAATCCTGTCATCCCTACCTATTACTGCGCAAAAGGGCAGTAAGCCGGAATAGAGTGAGATCGATT